CAACACACTACATGTTCCATTTTTCCATAGAAATGTGAACGTTCAAGAAAGGCTACAGAAGATGTTGATCGTAAATAACAGGATTGTTTACGAAGAAAAACCAATAAAAATTCACATTCAGATACATAAGAATTGTAGAGGAACCAAAATAGTCTTTTATTTTCTTTTGAAAAAACATAAATAGTTTTATTATTCTGAATAAAACTATTCAGATTATGATATTTATGTAAAAAGAATCGCAATAAATGTAAAGAAGGAACATCTTGAATCCAGTATTGAAGGATTTGAACCAAAATTTCCAAATGGATAGGATGGGGTATTAATAGATCTGACACATTATTTAAATGAGATAATTTATCCTCTAAAAAAGGAAATATTGAATGAATAGATCGTAAATTCTGAGATTTTGGTATTTCTTTTTCTTCGGGGGAAGATACTAATCGCAGCGAGAATGGAATTTCCACAATGACTGAAAAACCCTCTGATACTATTTGGGAATAAAAAAAATGAGAATAAAAATAATTGATGTGCCCACGGAGTCCATTTTGGTTAGAATCATTAACCGAATAAATCAAAAAATTCTGTTGATACATTCGAGTAATTAAACGTTTTATAAGTACTAAACTAGATTTATTGTCATAACCAATAAATTCTATGGGTTCATAAGAAATTGAACCTTTTAAACCATCATCATAAGCAAGTGTGTAAATAAACTCCTGCAAGAGAAGCGGATATAGGAAGTGTTGTTGCGGAGATCTAGCTTTTTTGAAATACCCTTGTAATTCTTCCATTTAAATTTTGACTTGAAACAGAGACATAGGACAAGAGGCATTTTTGGGGTTATAAAATAATACATAGTGCAATATGGTCCGAACAGGGTCTATAATTATGTAGATATAATACTTACAGTATATATAGTAAGAATAGTAAGAACCTATACCCCGGAGACCTAGAATCCAATCAACAGGATCTCTTTCCTCTCCTTTTCTATACAATGGGTTTTCCTTCGTTAAAATTACAAGAGAGTAAAAAATCCTTTATTTTTGCAACCCGATCGCTCTTTTGATTTTGGAAAAATTTTGATTCTCTTTACTTTTTACTTTATCAGTATACTGTTTCTTCTACACATCCGTTTCCAACCTTTAAATAGAGAATAGTTAGGATTTATTTCATAAAATAAATAAAAAGAATCAATTATTCACTCGCAGAAAACCCTTTTTCTGCACTGGCACTAATCTATTTTTAACATCTAATTAGATCGGGTCATTATTCCAATTTAATATTTAATAATATAAGCTCGTTGCTTTTTGTTTTACCAAAATTAGGCCTAAAAGACTCTATCCATTTATTCACTAGACCCAACTGTAAATATGAATTTCCTTTGTCTCCTTCCAAAAATAACATATATAAAATATATTACAGTTAAGTAAGGATAAATTAAAAGTTCTATTTTTATAAAAATTATTACGACATGCTGTTTTTTCCTTCATTACCTTTTAGGATCAGTCGTGGTCTTATATAGACTCTACCAATAGTCTGGACGAATTCGTTGCTTCATCCAAATGTGTAAAAGATCATAGTCGCACTTAAAAGCCGAGTACTCTACCGTTGAGTTAGCAACCCGAATTGCAGACACGATAAAAAAAAAAAAAAAAATGGGATTGATTGCAATATTGCAATACAGGATTCCACCAAAATAAAAACATTGAACTAGCAACAAATCAAATTAAAGTAAAATTTTTTTAATCAATTATAAACACCAATCCACTAAATATAAGTAGAATTGGATTAAAAACACTTGATCCATTCCATTTTTTTTATACGTCTTGTATGACAGTAAATTAAGTAAACACATCATTTAACTTTTGACTAAGGATAAAGCGAAGAAAAAAGCAATATGGGGCAGGAATAAACAAATCTATTAATTTATCTACGATCGAATTATATTTGTTCGGTACGCCATTGTCAATATGAATAGAATGCTGATAAAAAAATTCTTAATAAATCAAATTAAGGCCTTGTGTTGGATTGGCACAATATAAGTAAGAAAAGAAATTTTAATGCAAAAATAAATAAAGGCAGAGTATAGAAAAATATCGAGTTGATTCAATCAATAGAGGTACAATAACCTAAATTGACCCCGTCTTTGTCGGTAAATTCCAACAATAAAAAATAAATTATAATAAGTGAGCAAAAAAAGAACAAACAAATTCTGGAGAAATAATTACACAAAGATAGATGCTAGGACCCTCTCTTTTTTATTAAAAATTTTTTGACTTTAATTTTAATTTTTTAATTAAATTAACAGTTAATCCAATATTCCTTCTTTAAATAATTCCGCCTTCCTTAAAATATCATGAACAGTTACTGTGGGTTGAGCGCCATTTTCAAGGAAATATAGAATAGCGGGAACATTTGAATAGGTTTGATTCTTTATCGGATCATAAAAACCTACCTTTCGAAGATCTCTTCCTTCTCTTCGGGATCGAACATCAATTGCAACGATTCGATAGATGGCTCATCGGGATAGATGTAGATAAACAATGCCCCCCCTAGAAACGTATAGGAGGTTTTATCCTCATACGGCTCGAGAAAAAATGATTCTAATTTCTGTATATAACAGCAACTATATACTATATAATTATATAATTATATCAAATAATGAATAAATAATGAATTAGACTATGATTAAAGTAGTTTTTTCTTCCTCTTTCCTTAAAAATTTCCTTAAAAAAAGAGATCTCATTCGTACTCATAACTCAAGTTGGTTAATTCTGAGGAAATCCTTAGATATTTATTGAGCCGTCTCTAACCTCTTTTGTTTGTCTCGTCTCAAATCAATTTTTATTCCGCATTTTATTTTGATCCAATTGTTGAGACAATTGAAAATAGTGTTTTCTTGTTCCGGAATCCTTTATCCTTGTTTTGTGAAATCATTGGGTTTAGACATTACTTCGGCGATACTTACTCCTTTCAAAAAGATAGCAACATACCTTTTGCTTTTTTCATATTTCTTTCTATAGAAAGAAATATGAGAGATTGATTCCCTTGTGATACACTTTATGATCGAAATAGTTTTACGAATTCCGACAAATCTTACTTACTTTTTTTATTTTAAACTTGTTTAAATTTTAACCCTTTTCAATTTATATATGGAGGATATACTTACAAAGTTGGTTCAACTTATTGATTTTTAGTGTCACTAACCCTAGATTCTTCCCCCGGTAAATGACTCAATACTTTCTGCTCGAGCTTCATCATGTACTTTTTTTAGATTAGAACCCAACACAAATTAGGTTCCTAGTAAAACAGAACAAACTATGTCGAGCCAAGAGCATCTTCATTCGTATAGAAAATGGCGGATGTAAAAATCCACAGTAAATCATGTCCTTCAAGTCGCACGTTGCTTTCTACCACATCGTTTCAAACGAAGTTTTACCATAACATTTCTCTAATTTAATTTCAAAACCGATATGGAATTGATTCAATATGAAATCATGAATAGTCATTGGATCAACTGATATGTATTAGGATATTTTTATATAATATGTATTATGATATATCATATGGTCGGCCAATATGCTTTCTATTTTATATCCATTTTATTAATATCTATTATATTATAATAGATATTATCTATTTAATATATATAATATTATATATAGATATAGTATTTTCCTTTCCTTACTTTCTGTAAAGGGCTCACTCAGCAAAGATTCCATTTTTAACTCCATATCATATGAATATAATGAAATACAATACATAATATATATAAATATATATAATATAAAATTCTAAAATTAATTTTCCCAATTCCAGAATAAAATATATTTTTAATCAAATAAAAATAAACTATTCCAATGACCCATGAAGGTTGGAAAGTTTATCGATAATATATAAATTTATCACACTTTTTCGAGTAACAAAGCAAAGATTTATATCATAAAAATTGAAGTTAAAAAATCATAATCATAGGAAGTCTTTTCGTATCTACCATAGAATTGACGTAAAGGTTCTTGGCTTGAACTTGAACCTGAAATAAAGCAAAATCAAAATCCGTATAAAATGAAAAGCTTTATGCCTTACTTAGTATATTGCAAGTCAAATGTAGAATTAGGCTACACCATTTTTTTTTTTTTACTTTAGGTTTTGGAGAAGAGAATAGAGACCCTTCAAGGAACTAACTTTAATATGAACTTCATATTTATCTGAATAGTAGGAGTATCGCCTATAATATGAATGATGAATAATTAACCCAAAAATTCTTGATTCTGAGGGTCTGGGACGGAAGGATTCGAACCTCCGAGTAACGGGACCAAAACCCGTTGCCTTACCGCTTGGCCACGCCCCATTTATATTTCTATTCAACATTAATAAATACTAATATAATATTAATATTGGTTATTCGTCAATTCTAGTATGTAATATATTGTTGCTAGGCTTCTATACATGGAGAAATCGAATAAAAAATTAATTGATCATTACATGGAATTCAATTAAGATATTGTATGAAAGTAAAATTCTTTGTATTCTCGTTTGAGAATTGAAAGAGGGTTTTTGATTTGGGAGAGTTCAAAAAAAGAAGGATTTTTTGGCCTGCCTTTTTCATTTTTACCTTATATTATAAAAATGACCCAATCAAAATCAAATTATCTAATCTACAAGAACGAAATTTTTGTTATGCTTAATATCTTTAGTTTAATCTGTATCTGTCTTAATTCTATCCCTTATTTGAGTTCGAGTAGTTTTTTCTTCGTCAAATTGCCCGAGGCTTATGCTTTTTTCAATCCACTCATAGACATTATGCCTATTATACCTCTATTCTTTTTTCTCTTAGCCTTTGTTTGGCAAGCTGCTGTAAGTTTTCGATGAAATTGTTAATATTCTCCGAAATTCATGATTTTTTGAAAAAAAAAAACACTTTATTTTTCAGTTTGAGATAGGTCATATGTCAAAATAGCATATGCGGTACAAAAAAAAATAGGTAATCTATTCCCCTA